AAAATAAGTAAAGGTTAGCAAAAGTTATAGGTATATACAAGTATTACTTTTGAATTGGAAATTTGCTCAATTGGGATCCCTTCAATTTATATAGATTTACATTAACATTAACCCTAGATTCTTGTTCCGAGAAAAAAATGAATACTTTCTACTCGAGAAATAAAAGATGGTGGATAGAAGAAGGAATACACAGCGGATCGTGTCCTTCAAGTCGCACGTTGCTTTCTACCACATCGTTTCAAACGAAGTTTTACTATAACATTAACATTTTTCTAATTTGGAACCAGTATGGAATTGATTCAATTCGGGAATCATGAATAGTCATTGGTTCAATTTATGAATAAAGGATATGCTCTGGGACGGAAGGATTCGAACCTCCGAATAGCGGGACCAAAACCCGTTGCCTTACCACTTGGCCACGCCCCATTTAGATTTCTATTCGACACGAAGAATCAATAATATTAATATTGATTTTTTGTCAACTCCAAGTACAAGATAAATAGCTATAAAGTAGATTAAATTGTTATTAATATTTTAATACGTGTAAATAGAGAATGTAACTTAATTTATTGATCATTAGATAGAATTCAATTAAGATATTGTATGAAAAGTATGATTTCTTCTATTCTCTTTTGAGAATTGGAGGACTTTTGATTGGGCGGATTCAAAAAGAAAAGAGGGACTCTTTGTCTCCCTTTATTTTACCTTTTCCTTTTATTTATATATTTTTATTTATATTATATAAATAACTCAATCAAAATGGAATTATCTCACAGAACAAAACGTCTGCTATGCTTAATATTTGTAGTTTGATAGGGATCTGTCATTATCCCTTTTTTTCATATTCAAGTAGCTTTTTCTTCGGAAAATTGCCCGAGGCCTATGCTTTTTTGAATCCAATCGTAGATATTATGCCCGTCATACCTGTGCTATTTTTTCTCTTAGCTTTTGTTTGGCAAGCTGCTGTAAGTTTTCGATAAAATATTTAATTTTAAAATCGACGATAAAATGACTGCTTTACTTTAGTTGATAATAAATTCTAACAATTAATCGGATCTAAAAGATATTTAGATTTTGGTTAATGGAAAACTCTTTTTCAAAATGAATTTCTGAAAATCTTTTTCTATTTCGAATTTGGTTATTGGTATTCACAGAGGATATCCGGTAGAAAACTGTAGAACCTATTCTATTTTTTTTTCGAAAAAAAATTATTTTGGAGATTTTAGAATGCTTACTCTCAAACTCTTCGTTTACACAGTAGTGATCTTTTTTGTTTCTCTCTTCATCTTTGGATTCCTATCTAATGATCCAGGACGTAATCCTGGGCGTGAAGAATAAAAGGTATCTTTTTTTATATTTTTTGAAGATTTTTTTATGTTTAACTAGGAACAGAAAGTTTTTTGACAATTTGGAAAAAACTAAAGTCATCAACGGAAGAGGAAAGAGAGGGATTCGAACCCTCGGTACGAATAACTCGTACAACAGATTAGCAATCCGTCGCTTTAGTCCACTCAGCCATCTCTCCCAATTGAAGACGCTGTTAAATTACACAAAAAGTAAGGAATATTTATTATATAGATATTATATAGATATGTACACTTTTTAACATTAACAGCAATTTTATTTCGTTAAAAAAAGTTAAATCAAAAGGGGGTTGTAAAGTGTCAACAAAACAATAAAAAAAAAAAAAGAATTATCCCTTTTTGATCTTGTTCAAAGGACCCGTCTTTTTTTTATTTTATTACCACGGCCCGGCCTGTTCAGCCCCTAACCGGGCCTTCTTTGTTCAAAGAAAACCAACTTTCATTTTAAATTAAATAGATTCTAGATAAATAAGAATGGTTTATCTGATTGGAAAACAGCTTAGTATTCTATAAAATCAGAAAATTAGAAAGCGGAATACAAAATCTTCAAGCAAGAATAAAAAGTGAAGAAATTCTAGTTCGATATATGAAAACAAAAAAGATCAAAACTAGAATTTTGATTCTTTTGCGAGGATACTAACTTTAGTAATTTACTATTATTCTGTCCAATTTCCCTGTTCGACAAAAGGTCCGGTTGTATACAATAATCACACTGTAGCGGGTATAGTTTAGTGGTAAAAGTGTGATTCGTTTTTCTAACCCTTTAATAGTTAAAGGATCTTTGCTTTCAGTTTGATTCCTATTCCGATTAAAAACTTTATTTCCTAAAATAGAAAGGATTTTATCCTGTCTCTCTCAATCACATATTCGAGAAAAAAATAAAAATTATCGTGATTTTTATCCAATAGTCACTTATAAAGTGAGAAATTTGATTATGAAATTACGAAACATAATTTTGATTTGAACTAATATTTCAAATTTAATGAGTATAAAGGTCCATGGATGAAGATAAAAAAAAGGTTTCTAATCGTAACTAAATCTTCCATTTTTTATTTGTAGAGAAGAAATGGAATCAAAATAGTTATTAAATGGTGACTTTGGTTTACTAGAGACATCAACCTATTGTTAGCTCGGTA